AATGGAGTGCCTGATTAAAGGGTTATCTTGATAGGATAAATAAAGTAAATATTTTTACCTCCATTAGATTATATTAAGTAGAATTAAACTACCCCTTTTAGTATCAAAAACTAATGTGCATCATACACTTAAATATAAAAAGGTAAGCTAATTAAGCTATTGGGTTCATACCCCATTCATAGAGGCATTAATCCTCTCCTTTTTAATGGACAACAACTCAACAAAACTTCTTTTCCTATCAACATTGTTGATAGGAACGATCCTGTCCATTTCATCAAACTCCTGATTTGGAGTTTGAATAGGACTAGAGATCAACTTACTATCTTTTATTCCCATATTAACAAATAATAAAAATAGAATAATTAACGAATCATCAATTAAATATTTTATTGTTCAAGCAATAGCATCAACAATATTATTATTTTCAATCCTTTTGATTCAATTAAAATACTCAATGAGATGAGAAAGAAAAATAATCCCATCTATATTAGTTAGATCAAGATTATTATTAAAAATTGGAGCTGCTCCTTTCCATTTTTGATTTCCAGAAGTTATAGGAACCTCTGAATGATTAAATTGTTTAATACTAATAACATGACAAAAAATTGCTCCAATAATAATTCTATCTTACTGTATTCAATTAAGAAATTTCATTTTCATTATTGTAATTTCAAGCGTTATTATTGGAGCATTAGGAGGTTTAAATCAAACATCAATTCGACATTTATTAGCATATTCATCAATTAGACATTTAGGTTGAATAATTAGATCAATAGTTTCAAGAGAAAATATCTGGGAAATTTATTTTTCTATCTATTCATTATTAAGATTAATTTTAGTTTTAATTTTTAAACAAGCAAACCTATTTTTCCTAAATCAAATTTATACAGCAAGAAATATAAAAATGGAAATCAAATTTATAATATTTTTATCATTATTATCAATTGGAGGGTTACCACCTTTTATTGGATTTTTACCAAAATGAATAGTTATTCAATCTATAATGGAAATAAACATAACAAGATTAATAGTAATTATAGTTATATTAACAATAATTACATTGTACTACTACCTACGAATTAGATTCTCTGCAATAATTTTATTATATACAGAAAACTCCTGATCCTTAGACATCAAAAACAAAAACTTTAATATCATTTTACCGATAACGGTTATAATTTCAACAATAGGTCTAAGATGTACATCAGTCTTAATTTTTATACATTAAGGACTTAAGTTAAATAAACTAATAACCTTCAAAGTTATAATTAAAAGATTAAACTTTTAGGCCTTAGTAAAACTTACACCTCTAGAATTGCAGTCTAGAATCATATTTGAATACAAAGCCATTTGATAAGAGAGAAAATTTTCTCATTAATAGATTTACAGTCTATCACCTTTATTCAGCCATCTTACCGAAAAAATGATTATTCTCAACAAACCATAAGGATATTGGTACATTATATTTTATATTTGGAGCATGGGCAGGAATAGTTGGAACATCAATAAGAATAATTATTCGAGCTGAATTAGGTCAACCTGGTTCTTTAATTGGAGATGATCAAATTTACAACGTAATTATTACAGCTCATGCATTTGTTATGATTTTCTTTATAGTAATACCAATTATAATTGGAGGATTTGGTAATTGATTAGTACCATTAATAATTGGAGCACCAGATATAGCTTTTCCACGAATAAATAATATAAGATTTTGATTATTACCCCCATCTTTAACACTTCTTCTCATGTCATCCATGGTTGATAATGGAGCTGGTACAGGATGAACAGTTTACCCTCCACTAGCAGGAGCTATTGCTCATGGGGGTTCATCAGTAGATTTAGCTATTTTTTCCTTACACCTTGCAGGTGTATCATCAATTCTAGGAGCAGTTAATTTTATTACAACAGCAATCAATATACGATCAGAAAGAATAACATTAGATCAAACACCTTTATTTGTTTGATCTGTAGCTATTACAGCTTTACTTTTATTATTATCATTACCAGTACTAGCAGGAGCTATTACAATATTATTAACAGACCGAAACTTAAATACATCATTTTTTGACCCTGCTGGTGGGGGTGACCCAATTTTATATCAACACTTATTTTGATTCTTTGGTCACCCAGAAGTTTATATTTTAATTCTACCAGGATTTGGTATTATCTCACATATTGTTTGCCAAGAAAGAGGAAAAATTGAATCATTTGGAACTCTTGGAATAATCTATGCAATATTATCAATTGGACTTATAGGATTTATTGTATGAGCTCACCATATATTTACCGTAGGAATAGATGTAGATACACGAGCATATTTCACATCAGCAACAATAATTATTGCTGTGCCTACAGGAATTAAAGTATTCAGATGATTAGCAACACTATATGGAACTAAATTTAAATTTAACCCTGCACTATTATGAGCATTAGGATTTATCTTCTTATTTACAATTGGTGGATTAACTGGGTTAGTTTTAGCTAATTCATCATTAGATATTATCCTTCATGACACTTATTATGTTGTTGCCCACTTCCATTATGTATTATCCATAGGAGCAGTATTTGCAATTATAGGAGGAGTAATTCAATGATACCCTTTATTTACTGGACTAAATATAAATAATACATGATTAAAAATCCAATTCACTGTTATATTTATCGGAGTAAATTTAACATTCTTTCCTCAACATTTTCTAGGACTTGCAGGAATACCTCGACGATATTCAGATTATCCAGATGCATATACATCATGAAACGTATTATCAAGAATCGGTTCAATAATTTCAATTGTTGGAATTATTATATTTATTATTATTATATGAGAAAGAATAATTTCAAATCGAACAATTTTTTTTAGAGAAAATATAAGAAGATCAACAGAATGACTTCAAAATAATCCACCTGCAGAACATAGATATTCAGAACTACCATTAATTTCTAGATTCTAATATGGCAGATTAGTGCAATAGATTTAAGCTCTAAACATAAAGGTTTGACCTTTTATTAGAAATAAATGGCAACATGATCAAATTTATCATTACAAGATGGAGCCTCACCATTAATAGAACAATTATCATTCTTTCATGACCATACTATAGTTGTATTATTATTAATTACAGTTATTGTTGGATACTCAATAATTTATATATTTAACATTATATATAGAAGACGAAATATATTACATGGACATTTAATTGAAACCATTTGAACCACACTACCAGCAATTACATTAATCTTCATTGCATTACCATCACTACGATTATTATATCTATTAGATGACTCAGCAGATGCACTAATTACAATTAAAACTATTGGTCGACAATGATATTGAAGTTATGAATACTCAGATTTTATTAATGTAGAATTTGACACCTATATAACACCAGAAAGAGATTTAGAAAATGATGGATTCCGATTACTTGATGTTGATAATCGAACTATTCTACCTATAAATACCGAAGTTCGGATACTAACCAGAGCATCAGATGTACTCCACTCTTGAGCAGTACCAGCCCTAGGAATTAAAATTGATGCTACACCAGGACGATTAAATCAAGGAACATTCACAATTAATCGCCCTGGTTTATTCTTTGGACAATGTTCTGAAATTTGTGGAGCAAACCATAGATTTATACCAATCGTAATTGAAAGAACTTCAGTCAATATATTTATCAAATGATTATCTAAAATAATCTAAGGAGTTAGTTAAAATATAACATTAGAATGTCAATCTAAAATAACTATATAATAGTACACCTTGTGCATTAGATGACTGAAAGTAAGTAATGGTCTCTTAAACAAAAAAAATAGTAATTTAACGAATACTTCTGATGAAGATTTTAATATATCTCATTCCTCAAATATCCCCAATAATATGATTTTCACTATTCATTTTATTCTCAATTACATTAATTTTATTTAATCAAATTAATTTCTTTTCATATAAACCTATAATTTTTAAAAAAACAGAAAAAGAATTAATTTCTAAAAAAAAAATAAATTGAAAATGATAACAAATTTATTTTCAACTTTTGATCCATCAACTAATATTTTTAACCTATCATTAAATTGATCTAGAACATTATTAGGAATTTTATTAATTCCATGTATATTTTGATTAATACCATCACGATTTAATATTATTTGAAATAAAATAAACCTTACATTACACAATGAATTTAAAACATTATTAGGAAGAAAATCATTTAATGGAACAACATTTATTTTTATTTCAATTTTTATTATAATATTGTTTAATAATTTTATAGGGTTATTCCCTTATATTTTTACAAGAACTAGACATTTAACATTAACATTTTCAATTGCTTTACCTATATGAATAAGATCTATACTATTTGGTTGAATTAATAATACAAACCATATATTTACACACCTTGTTCCTCAAGGAACACCACCTGCCCTAATATCTTTTATAGTTATTATTGAAACAATCAGAAATGTGATTCGACCAGGTACTTTAGCAGTTCGATTAGCTGCTAACATAATTGCAGGACATTTACTATTAACATTAATAGGGAATACAGGACCCTCAATAGCAATAAATATAATCTATATATTAATTTTTGGACAAATATTATTATTAATTCTAGAATCAGCAGTAGCTATAATTCAAGCTTATGTATTCTCAATTTTAAGAACATTATATTCTAGAGAAGTTTATTAAACTTATGTTAACAAAACATTCAAATCATCCATTTCATTTAGTTGATTATAGACCATGACCATTAACAGGAGCCATTGGAGCAATAGTGCTAGTTTCAGGACTAGCAAAATGATTTCACTTATTTAATATCAACTTATTTATAATTGGAATTATAATTACATTACTTACAATAATTCAATGATGACGAGATATTGTCCGTGAAGGAACATACCAAGGATTACATACAGGATTTGTATCAATTGGACTTCGATGAGGAATAATTTTATTTATTGCATCAGAAGTATTATTCTTTTTATCTTTCTTTTGAGCTTTTTTTAGCAGAAGTCTTGCACCAACTATTGAACTAGGTATATTATGACCTCCAATAGGAATTCAACCTTTCAATCCAATACAAATTCCTCTTCTTAATACAGCAATCCTTCTAGCATCAGGAGTAACAGTAACATGAGCTCATCATAGTCTTATAGAATCTAATCATACTCAAGCCCTTCAGGGATTATTTTTTACAGTATTACTAGGATTTTATTTTACTGTACTACAAGCATATGAATATTGAGAAGCTCCATTCACTATTGCAGATGCAGTTTATGGATCAACATTTTTTATTGCTACAGGATTCCATGGACTTCACGTAATTATTGGAACAATATTTTTATTAACATGCCTTATACGACATTCAAGAAATCAATTCTCTCCAAATCATCACTTTGGATTTGAAGCTGCTGCATGATATTGACATTTTGTTGATGTAGTATGATTATTCCTTTATATTTCAATTTACTGATGAGGTAGATAACTGTTTTTCCAGTATAAGTAGTACATTTGACTTCCAATCAAAAAGTTTGATATAAATCAAGAAAAACAATCTTAACTTTATTTTCAAGAATAACAATTTGTTTTATTATTCCAATAATTGTAATATTAATTGCAACAATATTATCAAAAAAATTAATTAATGATCGAGAAAAAAGATCACCATTTGAATGTGGATTTGATCCTAAAAGATCAGCTCGAATACCATTCTCACTACGATTTTTTCTTATTGCAGTAATCTTCTTAATTTTTGATGTAGAAATTGCATTAATTTTACCAATTGTAATTATTATAAAAACATCAAATATCCTTGTATGAACAATATCAACAATATTCTTTATTATTGTATTAATTGGAGGATTATATTATGAATGATATCAAGGAGCTTTAAAATGAGCAGAATAAGGGTTGTAGTTAAATATAACATTTGGGTTGCATTCAAAAAGTATTGAAATATAATCAATTAACCTTATTTGAATAAGAAGCGAAAAATTGCATTCAGTTTCGACCTGAAATCATGGTAAATATACCCTTATTCTTTAATTGAAGCCAAAAAGAGGCATATTACTGTTAATAATATAATTGAACAAATTAGTTCCAATTAAGGAAATGTAAAGTCAATATGAAAGCTGCTAACTTTTTATATTAGCGGTTAAATTCCGTTAACATTTCTAATTTATATAGTTTAAACAAAACATTACACTTTCATTGTAAAAACAATATACAATATATTTATAAATACATTCAAAAATAAAATTATTTCCTTAACATCTTCAGTGTTACACTCTAATATAAGCTATTTGAATAAAATAAAAAAAATAAAATAAATAAAATAAATATTCAAAAAACAAAAGTTAAAAGATAAATCTTAAAATTTGAATCATATCAACCTTGAATATAATTAATTATATATACAAAAAGACTATATATACCCTGACCTCCAAATAATTCACCTCAACCGTAATCTAAAGATTTAGATGAATAATAACCTAATTTTAAAGGAATATATCTAATAAAATTTGTTGAAATAAAAGGTATAAATCATATAGAACCAGAAAATCTTACAAAAGATAACATTTTTAAAGAAAATAAATTATAAGAAAAATCAAAATTAGAAATTAAATAACCTAAATAAGAACCTAATAAAACAACAATAATAGTTAAAAACTTTAAATAAAAAGGTAAAATAATCACATAAGGTACAGGAAAAATTAATCAAGATAATAATCTACCCCCAAAAACCGCAACAAATAATAACCCAATTATACCAAAAGAAATATAATAACCCTTATCATCAAAAGAAAATCTAGAACAATAATTATTATCACCTGATATAGAATAATAAAATAAACGAAAAGAATAAGATGCAGTTAAACCAGTTGAAAAAAAATATAAAAAAAAAATTAAACAATTAACTCAACTTAAACAAACCATCTCAAGAATTAAATCCTTTGAATAAAAACCAGCCAAAAAAGGTATACCACATAAAGATAAACTTGAAACATTTAAACAAACTGAAGTTAAAGGTATAAAATTAACAATTGAACCTATAAAACGAATATCCTGAGAATCCTTTAAATTATGAATTATTGAACCTGCACATATAAATAATAAAGCCTTAAACAAAGCATGAGCTAATAAATGGAAAAAAGCAAGCCTAGGATAACCCATAGATAAAATTCTTATTATTAAACCAAGTTGACTTAAAGTAGAAAGAGCAATAATTTTTTTTAAATCAAACTCAAAATTAGCACCAAGACCAGCTATAAACATAGTTATACAACCAATTATTAACAAAAATCAACCTAAATTATAAATACTAAGTATTGGTCTAAAGCGAATCAATAAATAAACACCAGCAGTAACAAGAGTCGAAGAATGAACTAAAGCAGAAACAGGAGTAGGTGCTGCTATAGCAGCAGGCAATCAAGAAGAAAATGGAATTTGAGCACTTTTTGTTATAGCAGCTAAAATAATCAATATAGTAATTAATTTTATCTCAAAAGAATCAGAAATAAAATCATAATAATATAAATAATTTCAACCACCAAAATTTAATATTCAAGCAATAGAAATCAAAATAGCAACATCTCCAATACGATTAGATAAAGCTGTCAATATACCAGCACTATAAGACTTAACATTTTGATAATAAATTACTAAACAATAAGAAACTAATCCTAAACCATCTCAACCTAATAAAATACTAATTAAATTTGGTCTAATAATTAAAAAAGCTATTGAAAGAATAAACATTAATACAATAATAATAAAACGATTAATATTTTTTTCACCTATTATATAATCTTCTCTATAATAAATAACTAAAGAAGAAATATATATAACAAAAGATATAAAAATTAAAGATATTCAATCCAAAATTAAAGTCATTACAACTATTGAACTATTTAAATTAAAAAGCTCTCATTCAACAAAAATTCTATAATCAATTATTAAATAATAAATACCTAAAATAAAAATTAAAGTACTTAAAAAAAATAAAGAAAAAAAACTTAATGAACAAATAGAAAAAAAATACACGGCCTAAGATGGATACACTCCATATCATTGATCCCACAAAACAAGATTTTAAATTAAAATACTTAAGCAACATTAAATAAAAAAATAATCACCCTTTAAGCATAAAATATTTAAAGGTAACCAATGTAATAATAAAAGATGATATTCACGAAAATAACCAAGAGAACAAGTATATAAACCAGAATAATATAAACCATGCTGAGAATAAGAATACATATATAAAGTATAAACTGCTCTAAAAAAAGATAAAAAAATAAGAGTTAAAAAAGTAAAAGATGATCATGAAATAATTCCATTTAATAGACTTAACTCACCAACTAAATTTAATGAAGGTGGAGCAGCTATATTTGAAGATCTCAATAAAAACCATCAAAGAGATATTCTTGGTATTAAATTAATTATACCTTTATTAATTAATAAACTTCGTCTACCTAAACGTTCATAAATAATATTTGACAAACAAAATAAACCAGATGAACATAAACCATGACCAATTATTAAAGATAAAGAACCTATACAACCTCATCAATTCATAGTTATTAATCCACCAATAACTATTCTTATATGAGCAACTGAAGAATAAGCAATTAAAGATTTTAAATCAACTTGACGAAAACAAATAAATCTAACAATAACACCACCAAATAAACCTAAAGACAACCAAAAATAATTAAATTTTAAACCTAAAAAAGAAATAATCTTTATTACGCGAAAAATACCATAACCACCCAACTTTAATAATACACCAGCCAAAATTATTCTACCTGAAATAGGAGCTTCAACATGAGCCTTAGGTAATCAAAGATGAACTAAAAATATAGGTATTTTTACTAAAAAAGCCAAAATTATAAAAATATAAAATATAAAATAATATGAACCAAAATCAAACAATAAAGGAAAATAAAGAGTATTTACATAAAAATAAATATAAAATAAAACTAATAATAAAGGTAATCTAGCAAATAAAGTATAAAAAATTAAATAAACACCTGCCTGAAGACGTTCAGGCTGATAACCTCAACCCAAAATTAAAAGTAAAGTAGGAACCAAACTAGATTCAAAAAAAATATAAAAAGACAATAAATTTAATCTAGAAAAAGAACAATATAATATAATCATTAAAAACAAAACCATAAAAAGAAAAAACCTAGAATGATAAGAAGAAATATAAACTGAACTTCTAGCAGTAATTATTAAAGAACAAATTCAAAAACTCAACAAAATTAAACTAAAAGAAAAATAATCAAAACCAAAATAATATCTAATCATATTAAAATCACAATATGAATAAAAACAAATTATAAAAAGAAAACTAAATAAAAATATTATAGAATGAACCAATCATCAAGAATTATTTAATAAACAAAGAGGAATCAAAAAAACAATTATAAATAAATACCTTAACATAAAGATAACCCAAAAGAACTAAAAAAATCATTACCATGAGAACGAATTATTGAAACCAAAATAGAAAGACCTAAAGCACCTTCACAAACAGAAAAAACCAAAAAAATAATAGGAAAAAAATAATCATAATCAAAATTAATTAAAAAAACAATAATAAGTAAAAATAAAGAAAGAACAATATATTCTAATCTTAATAAAACTATTAATAAATGTTTACGTTTCGAAGAAAAAACATAAACACCAGAAAAATATATTAATAAAGAAGTAAAAATAGAAAATATAAACATTAGTTTTAATAGTTTAATAAAAACGCTGGTCTTGTAAACCAGAAATAAGAATAGACCCCCACTTTTAAAACTTCAGGGGTAGAGATAATCCCTCTATCCTCAGTCCCCAAAACTGATATTTTTATAAACTAACCCCTGATATGTTAAAAATAATAATTATAGCTTTATCAAATGTAATAAATATTAATTTTATTAAATTAAGCCATCCTATATCAATAATACTGTTTATTATTTTTCAAACTCTTCTCATTGGACTATTAACAGGAACAATTATAGAAAGATTTTGATTATCATATATTTTATTTTTAACCTTTTTAGGAGGTATATTAGTTTTATTTATTTATATTACTAGAATTGCATCAAATGAAATATTTCAACTTAAATCATTCACTATTATTTCAATTATAATTATATGAGTTTTTATTATATTTATATTTACTTTAATTGATAAAATAATATTTGTAGATTGATTTAAAAACTCAGAAACAATAAATATAAATGTATCAATTAATTTTAAAGAGATAACATTATCATTATTAAAATTATATAATAATCCTTCATTTTTTATTACAATAATGATAATAATTTATTTATTTTTGGCTTTACTTGCAGTAGTTAAAATTACTAATATTAACCAAGGACCAATCCGTAAAATAATATAAACTAATGAATAAACCCTTACGATTAAAACACCCTTTAATTAAAATTATTAATAATTCATTAGTTGATTTACCAGCTCCTACAAATATTTCATTTTGGTGGAATTTTGGTTCATTATTAGGTTTATGTTTAATAATTCAAATTGTAACAGGTCTTTTTTTAGCTATACATTATACATCAAATATTGAAATAGCATTTAGAAGCGTAGTTCACATTTGTCGAGATGTAAATAACGGATGAATTATCCGAACATTACATGCAAATGGAGCATCTATATTTTTTATTTGCATTTATTTACATGTAGGACGAGGAATTTATTATGGATCTTATATGTATATATACACATGAATAATTGGAACAGTAATCTTATTTTTAGTTATAGCAACTGCATTTATAGGATATGTTCTACCTTGAGGTCAAATATCTTTTTGAGGAGCAACAGTTATTACAAATTTATTATCAGCAATTCCTTATTTAGGTACTGATTTAGTACAATGAGTTTCAGGAGGATTTGCTGTTGATAATGCAACATTAAATCGTTTCTTCACATTCCATTTTGTTTTACCTTTTATAATTGCAGCTATAGCTGCAATTCATTTATTTTTTCTTCACCAAACAGGTTCAAATAATCCATTAGGAATAAATAGAGATGTGGAAAAGATTCCATTCCACCCTTATTTTACATTTAAGGATTCAATTACATTTGTTTTAATAACATCTATATTGATTATACTATGTTTAATAAATCCTTATTTATTGTGAGACCCAGATAATTTTGTCCCAGCAAATCCTCTCGTAACACCTGTTCATATTCAACCAGAATGATATTTTTTATTTGCTTATGCAATTTTACGGTCAATTCCTAATAAGTTAGGAGGAGTTATTGCCTTATTTTTATCTATTAGAATTTTAATAATTCTACCGTTTTATAATAAAACACCTTTTCGAGGAATTCAATTTTACCCTATTAACCAGATTTTATTTTGAATTATAGTTGTAGTAGTTTGTCTATTAACATGAATTGGAAAACGACCAGTTGAAGAACCATATATCATAACAGGTCAAATCCTAACAATCATTTACTTCTTATATTTTATCACTAACGTCCATGTAGCTAATATATGAGACACATTAATTAAGAAATAAAGTTAATTAGCTTAGGAAAGCATTTGTTTTGAAAACATAAAATTAGAAGTTTAACTCTTCTATTAACTTTGATTCTAAAAAAATTTAACTAAATTAATGAAATAAATAAAATCTTTAAACCAATAAAAAAGATAAAGAAATTTAAAGATAGTGATAAAAAACTTTTTCAAGCTAAATATATTAATTTATCATAACGAAAACGTGGTAAAGTCCCACGAACTCAAATAAAACCAAATGAAACAATAGCAAGTTTTATAAAAAATGTTAAAGAATAAAAATTACCTCCTAAAAAAAATAAAGATAAAAGCATTCTTATAAAAACAATTCTAGTATATTCAGCTAAAAAAATTAAAGTAAAACCACCAGCTCCATATTCAATATTAAATCCAGAAACCAATTCAGACTCACCCTCAGCAAAATCAAAAGGAGTACGATTGGTTTCTGCTAAACATGAAGCAAAACAAGATAAAAATAAAGGAAAAGAAATAATTATAAACCAACAATATAATTGATGGTTTATAAAATCAATTATATTAAATCTTCCAATTAGAATAATTAAAGATAATAAAATCAAAGCTAATCTTACCTCATAAGAAATTGTTTGAGCAACAGAACGTAAAGACCCAAGTAAAGAATAATTTGAATTAGAAGATCAACCAGCAATTATTACAGTATAAACACTCAATCTAGTACAACATAAAAAAAATAAAAATCCATAAGAAAAAGAACATATATAAGTTAAATAAGGGAAAATTACTCAAACAATCAAAGAAATTATTAAATTAAACACTGGTGAAAAATAATAAAACAAATAATTTGATAAAATTGGGATAGGTTGCTCCTTACAAATTAATTTAATCGCATCACTAAAAGGTTGAGGAATACCTAAAAATCCAACCTTATTAGGACCTTTTCGAATCTGAATATATCCTAAAACCTTACGTTCCAATAAGGTTAAAAAAGCAACACTAATTAAAACACAAATAATTAAAAAAATAAAATTTAAAATAAACATTAACAAATCATATAATATCAATACTATTTGTGAAATAAATTCACATAAATGAATTCTAAATTCAATACATTAATCTGTCAAAATAGTAATATATTAATGTTAATCGAATTTAAAAAAATCTTTTATCTATATGGTCCTTTCGTACTAATATAAATAAATATATAATTTTGGATAGAAACCAACCTGGCTCACGCCGGTTTGAACTCAGATCATGTAAGAATTTAAAGGTCGAACAGACCTAATTATTGGGCTACTGCACCCAAAATTAATCTTAATCCAACATCGAGGTCGCAATCTGTTTTGTTGATATGAGCTCTCAAAAACAATTACGCTGTTATCCCTAAGGTAACTTTATCTTATGATCATAAATTATGGATCAAAATAAACATTAATCAATGATTTAATAATGAAAGGTTTAACTATCTTTCATGTCACCCCAACAAAACATTATTATTAAATATGGAAAAATTAACTAAAAACCAAATATAATATTTATGTTAAGCTCTATAGGGTCTTCTCGTCCTAAAAAAAAAATTAAGCCTTTTAACTTAAAAGTTAAATTATAATAATTATTAAGAGACAGTTAATTTCTCGTCAAGCCATTCATTCCAGTCTTCAATTAAAAGACTAATGATTATGCTACCTTTGCACGGTCAAAATACCGCGGCTATTTAAAATTATTCAGTGAGCAGACCAGACCTCAAAATATTTATCAAGAGGACATGTTTTTGATAAACAGGCGAAAATTAAATTTGCCTAGTTCCTTATAATAAATTTTAACAAAATTTATTGAAAAATAAAAATTATACTAATTATATTATTATTACAAAAATTTTAAAATTAAATTTTTCATCTTAATAATAAATCTAAAATAATTATAAAATCAAAATTTTAAATAATGAACTAAAACGTAATCACAAAAATGGCTGGTTAAAAGCCTACTATTAAAATTTTTAGTTAACAATTATAGATTATTATTTTTAGAGCTTATCCCCTAAAAAATAAATTAGTTAATATTAATACTTAAATAATTAAATATTAACTATTAACTATAAAAAATTAAATTTTTTCTTAAGAAACTAGATATCTTAGGAAACGATTAACATTTCATTTCTATAATTCACTTTAAAATAATTATAAAACATTAAAAATAAGTGAATTATAAATCAACCCAAATCGAGATAATTAAATAAATAATAAAATTTTAATAAACCCTGATACAAAAGGTACAATAAATTAAATTTACTTTAATTAAATTTATAAATTATTTCATAAATCAATTACATTACTAATAAACTATAATTTAATTAATTAATTTTATAAAATATACTAAAACAAATCAATAATAAAATTACTTTTATTAAAAAATAAAAAAACAAAAAATTAATATAATATAATCATTAATCGAAACATCCTGATTTGCACAGAAAAATTTTCAGTGTAAATGAAATACTTTACTAATAAGTTATATTTCGATAATCTTACTAGATACACTTTCCAGTACATCTACTATGTTACGACTTATCTCAATTAATTTAAATACATAAATAATTATAATTATATTTAATAATGAGAGCGACGGGCGATGTGTACACACCTTAGAACCAATATCAATTAAATTAAATAAATCAATTTACCATCAAATCCACCTTCATTAATATATTTCATTATTAAATCCATATAAACAAAAATCTATTGTAACCCACCTCCTCTTAATTATAAGCTGCACCTTGACCTGAAATATTTTATAATTATAAATCAAGAAAATTATAACTCTAAAAAGATTCTCTGATAACGGAGATATACAAACAAATAAATTAAGTAAAGTTAATCGTGTACTATCAATAACGGGGTAGGTTCCTCTGAATGGATTAAGATACCGCCAAATTCTTTGGGTTTTAAGATCTTAACTAATAGTAACCAGGTAAATAATATTTAACACTTAAAATAATAGGGTATCTAATCCTAGTTTATTATTTAAGTTTCACAGATTCATAAAAAGAGTAATAAATAAAAATTAAATTTCACCTTAAAAATCTAAAAATTCACTCAAAAAAATTAATAACTGATACAACCAAAAATATTTACTTGTATTAATCGTATAACCGCGGCTGCTGGCACGAAATATGCTAATACTAAATCAATTACTAATTCCAAAATAACTTGATAATTAAATTAAATTACTGAAAAAAGAACATTTAGTCCAACAAAACTTACATATAATACAAAGAAATAATAAATAATTAAGCAAGAATAAAACTTTTATTTTAAAATTTTTTAAAAAAATTAAAATTAATTCTTTAAAAATTCACAAAAATTAAATTAATATAGAAAAAAAAATAAAAATAACAATAAACAGTAAAAAAAATATAGAATAATTGTCCCCAAGAGACAACAACAACTTCTATTATATATATAAATAGATAAGTATGGTACTAATATTACAATAAATGTTTTGTATACTATATGTATATTTAATCTTTCTTTTTTTTTTATATTTATAAAGAAAGATTAAATAATATAAATATATAATATAATATAAGTATTTATTATATAATAATAATAATAATAATGTAAAATATTCAATTACATAAATATAAATATGTTATTATATAATACCTATTTCTCTCTAAACAAATAGGTTCCTATAATTTTTGATAAATATAATGAATACTTATAATCAATTAATGACTAATAAATTTAACTTTATAATGCTATATTATATTAGATGTAATATATTAAAATAAATTATTTATATTAAATCGCTTAAAAATTTATAAAAATCTCAATAAAATCATAAAAATTATAATCAAATAAAGTAAACTATACATATTTTTTTTAGAAAAAAGAACTTTCAATTTATATATAAAATAAAGAAAATAAA